TTCATTCGTTAGAACAGCTTCCATTGAGTCTCTGCACCTATCCTTATTTATTCTAGTTTTATAAACCTTTGTTTTCTCAAAATAAGGATTTGGCTCAGGATTGCCCATTTTAAATTCCAGGGTTTCTCTGAATTTGGAAGTTACCACTTAGTGGGTTTCCCCACTAAAGCTCAATCCAATCAAGTCCGTAGCGTCTACCAATTTCGCCATATCCCCTTTGATACCAAAATCCAGTTGGAATTTTCTTTCATTTATTTTGTTTGTTTGGACCCGTTGAATTCGTTAGATAATGATTTCTATATTGAAAAAGTGTATGCTGCTATTTTCTTTTTTTGGCTATTCTCCACCAGTTCATCTATATTGAATGAACCCTGTTTTGTTTCAATCAGAAATGATTCTATCATTGATGTATCCGCAATTCAATATGGATAGATATATCCAACATATATACGTTTCTCCCTCTCTTTCATTTTTACAGTGCGACTTGGATGGAATAGTGGAACGGTCGATATTCATTCTTCTTTTTTTTTTTTTCGTCCTATCTCCTCCTTTTCCGAATCAAACCAGAAGAATGTGTCATTTTCATTTAGATTGTATTATCTTTTTCTTATCCTTTATCCTTATCTTTTTCTTATCTTAGTTATCTTAGGACCGATCCGCTATAGCTATAATTAACTTAGATATGATTTCCTAAAATTTTCTATAACTTAACTGCAACTGCAAATTCAAAAAAAAAAGAATTATAAGAAGTAATTCGATTTTTTCTAATCATAATTTCCAATTTGATCAATTTGGTATTAATTATAATTAAAAAAATGAATTAAAAAAATGAAAGAAAAATGAAATTCAAATTTTTTTATCCATTTTGATTAATCTATTAATCTATTTTAATCTATTTAATCTATATAAAATCTATATAAAATCTATATAAAATCTATATAAATAATAAATATATTATACATTCTAGTTAGAAATTATAAATTATAGTTATAGTTAGAAGTAGTTCTAACTATTCTATATAATATAGTTCATATTAAATGAAATGTTCGTATTAAATGAAATTTCATGAAATTTCATTTTCATTTTTCATATAGTTAAGTTAATATTGTTAATATTAAATGAATAGCTAAGATCAGCTAATAGCTAAAATCCGGTAGTTTCCTCAATTACTATATACTATTTTGTTATGTTATGTGATTTTATGTGATTATGTGAGCCCGCTTAGCTCAGAGGTTAGAGCATCGCATTTGTAATGCGATGGTCATCGGTTCGACTCCGATAGCCGGCTTTTTCTCTATCGATTTTTCTATGATTGATAATTTCTCCTCTCTTTTTCTCCAAATGTTAAATCACTGATCTATCTATTATGTCATGTCGTGGTAACTTGCAACTATAACTTGCAACTATAAATAAAAAATGTATTGGAGCAATTCGATCTCTCTCTACAGAACAAACCATAAAACGGAGCCGCAACTTCCTATATATACAATATTATATAACTTCCTAAATCTAAATATTATATAACTTCCTATATATACAATATATATATAAATAATATAAATATACAATAAATATACAATAAATATACAATATATATATAAAATAAATCCATATACAAAAAATCTGGATATTGATACAATTTATTCTACTTTATACTTTATTTCTTTATACTTTATTTTATTTCAGTAGATTTAGCTTTGCTTTGTTTATCTCTTAGTTCAGTTTTCATTTTTTTTTTTTATTCTGAAAAATGGAATTTCAATAAAATAAAACAAAAAAGGAGTCTTTATGTCTCGTTACCGAGGACCTCGTTTCAAAAAAATACGCCGTCTGGGGGTTTTACCAGGACTAACTAGTAAAAGACCTAGATCCGGAAGTGATCTTAAAAACCAATTGCATTCTGGGAAAAGATCGCAATATCGTATTCGTCTAGAAGAAAAACAGAAATTGCGTTTTCATTATGGTCTGACAGAGCGACAATTACTTAGATATGTGCATATCGCTAGAAAAGCCAAAGGGTCAACAGGTCAGGTTTTACTACAATTACTTGAGATGCGTTTGGATAACATCCTTTTCCGATTGGGTATGGCTTCGACCATTCCTGGAGCCAGGCAATTAGTTAACCATAGACATATTTTAGTTAATGGTCGTATAGTGGATATACCAAGTTATCGTTGTAAACCAAGAGATATTATTACTACGAAGGATAAACAAAGATCGAAAGCTCTGATTCAAAATTATATTGCTTTATGCCCCCACGAGGAATTGCCAAAACATTTGACTTTTGACTCATTCCAATATAAAGGAGTAGTAAATCAAATAATAGATAGTAAATGGATTGGTTTGAAAATAAATGAGTTGTTAGTCGTAGAATATTATTCCCGTCAGACTTGAACCTAACGAAAATAACAAAGAAAGTTTCAGAAAATTTTGTCTCTTTTCGACGAACTAAACTAAAATAAATAGATCTAAGGGTCTTGATCCGTATTTTTTTCATTTCATTCACATATCACAAATGGACCAACAGTAAGATTTTTTGACTCTTTCCGATATTTGTATTTTACCTACCACTGTAATTAGGAATAGATAATTTCTATCAAATAAAGGTTCTCCTGTTGGGATGATGGTTAAAATTGTTATTTGATATATTGTGTTCAGTAACGTTGGTGAATTAAGAGAAACGGAAAGAGAGGGATTCGAACCCTCGGTAAACAAAAGCCTACATAGCAGTTCCAATGCTACGCCTTGAACCACTCGGCCATCTCTCCTACATAACATAATCTTATTATTGACCAGAAACCGAATGAATAGCGAGTCATTTATATTATTGCAGTACAGGTACGACTGGTGAATGGTTCTATAGGAATAATTCCTTTCAAATCCAATTTTCCATTTGTCAACAAAAACTTCTCTCATCAGCTACCCCATGGATCTAGTACAAATTTTGGAATCGTCCCATGGATTTTTCTATTTCAATTGTATGGCATGACGTATCTATGTTATGCAAACAAAAAAGAAAGATGCTTACCTTACTCTACTCTATTTTTTTTTATGGTTTATGGAATGATTATTTCATTTTTTCCTCTTTTCTTTGGATCATAACCAAATCAAAACTTCTCGAGTTATTAGAATTCGCAGTAAAATAAAGTCCTTGGTTATTCAACTTAGATGAAATAGTAATAGTTACGTTCATTGGTATACTACGAAATTGGAATGAAATCTAATCGAATTCCAATATTTCTTATCTCTACTTGTCCAATCCAAACAAAAAGGTACAATTTGGACAAAAGGTCCACATCTTTTTTAGAATTAGTCTGTTTTTATGTTATTTCGTACTGTACAATTCCTTTAGTTTGTGGGATCATTTTCCCCGAGGGGTAATGAAGAGAATTATAGAATGGATTGTTAATTATGCCTAGATCTCGGATAAATGCAAATTTTATTGATAAGACCTCTTCAATTGTAGCCAATATCTTATTACGAATAATTCCGACAACTTCCGGAGAAAAAAGGGCATTTAGCTATTACAGAGATGGTGCGATTTGATTCTTTTTTTGTAGTCTAGTCGTCCTCAGTATTACGAGAAAGAAAAGAGACGTGGTTCGGGATAGAAAGAACCAAATTATTGAAATAAACCCACGCTTGGTGAAGGTGAAGTTTGTAGATAGAACAATTCCTTCTGTCGTGTATCCTCGATTGATGCAGCCTCAGATGCTTCAATTGTCAATTTTAGTATTGAGCGAAAGGTTACACCTATAGGTTCCGTATTGCGAGTCAATCCTACTCCACTAGTACCAATAGGCGGCATAGGGGAAGAAGCACTACACCCAGGAATCAACAACACGAAAACTTTGTTATAAATTAACCTTTTCCTTATCGGTATCAGGGCTAACAAGAATGGTTGGGACAATAAACATCCATCTCGTTCGTACTTTGGGTACCCGTATAACCATCAAAGGTCGTTGAAGTGACTAATTCCTGGAAATAGGGGGCGTTGAAGACAAAGAAATTGTTGGAGTTACCATTTCCATCTAGCACTAATACGATTGGTGTTAAGAAAAAACCTCTTGCGGGAAGGCTGGCTAGAGATTTCTTGTAAAAATACCAGCTCCTGTCAGTTCATAATGAGAAGAGTGAAATTTGAATTCCATGGATTATTTCCCTTAGTACTATGCACAGAAGGGAGGAGCCGTATGAAATGAAAATCTCACGTACGGTTCTGGAACGGAGATTCTTTGAATAGAATGAACGACCGTAACGGATGTTGGCTCAATCCGAAGGAAATTATGCGGAAGCTTTACAGAATTATTATGAAGCTACGCGATCAGAAATTGATCCCTATGATCGAAGTTATATACTCTATAACATAGGCCTTATACACACAAGCAACGGAGAGCATACAAAGGCTTTGGAATATTATTTCCGCGCACTAGAACGAAACCCATTCTTACCACAAGCTTTTAATAATATGGCTGTGATCTGTCATTACGCGCGACTATCTCCACTATAGAAAGAAGGAAAAAAAGATCCAATTGACTAGTAAATACTACAAAAAATAGGCTTTCTACATATGCATCGTCTAAAGCAACGGTTTTTATCAGCTGTAGCAAGTAAAGAGACTTCACGAGAACCAAAATAGGAAGAAATGGATACAGCCTATATACTATACTCTATGGATAAAGGATTGAAAAGATAGAGAAAGCACCGTAAAGATCAATTAGCAAGCTATTGGGTCGATAGAGTTAAGAACTGCTTACTTATGCCGTGATACGGGATAAAAGTTAGGAATCAACTTATGTAATAGAGTCGATCCACTAAAGTATTGAGCAGCGGTGTAGCATCAGATCCCAAAGATGGTAAGTTCTTTTTTCTTTAAAAGTCTTTTTCAAAGATTCTATATCTCTATAAATTTCATATATGAAACCGAGATAGTTACCTTTCAGAGAACTCTAACATTATATTCTAACACTATATATAGGATATAGGAGCGATCCATGCTT